TATGGTTCTTTCCCGCACCAATTGCCAATTAATTTTTTTTCTTGGTCATTGAGATTCACGGATAATTCAGATTAATATTTAGGGATAGATCTTACCCCCCTTTTTTATCCCCTCAAACAAACCGAAATGATTGAAGTTTTTCTATTTGGAATCGTCTTAGGTCTAATTCCTATTACTTTGGCAGGATTATTTGTGACTGCATATTTACAATACAGACGTGGTGATCAGTTGGACCTTTGATTGAGTAACATTTCTTTTTTTGATTGACCTCCTACAGGGGGGAGGTCAAATTCCAGTTGCAATTCAACTTTGTTTTGTTAAGTTATTTTATTGTGATTCGACATACATAAGATAGACGGAATCACGCTCTGTAGGATTTGAACCTACGACATCGGGTTTTGGAGACCCGCGTTCTACCGAACTGAACTAAGAGCGCTTTCAAAGAAATTTTTTTTCCACTTAACTTCTAACACATCTTACATAAATTTAGTATCCAAAAATGAAAGATTATGCCCCGTCGATCTCAATTAATCTCTCGTTACTGCCCATAGGAGAAGTAATAGGTAGGGATGACAGGATTTGAACCCGTGACATTTTGTACCCAAAACAAACGCGCTACCAAGCTGCGCTACATCCCTTTTAAAAATTGTTGTACAGTGTCATTGTACAAAATACCTGTCCTGTTTTCCACATCTTTATTTTCTCCTCTATCTATATAGAACTTTCTTGTCATTTCTTGTTTTTGGTTTCATATAATAAAAGAATTATATACATCTGAAACCCAACCTAACATATAAAAAAGAATGAATATTTATCCGTAATGCTCAGGAAGAAGGGGTCATCTTTTTCTTTTTTAGTGACAGGAAAATCTCATCTATTGGTTCATTGTACATATCCATTTTTGTTAGGAAATCCGCGTAAAAATAAATAAAAATGATCTTGAACTACAGCATCTGACAATATATGTATTACAATAAAGAAGGAGGATTTTCAATGCGAGATCTAAAAACATATCTCTCCGTGGCACCTGTGTTAACTACTCTATGGTTTGGGTCTTTAGCGGGTCTATTGATAGAAATTAATCGTTTATTCCCAGATGCCCTGTCATTCCCCTTTTTTTAATTCTAGTTATTGATATGCGAAGAAATGAAGAAATATAATTCCACATGACGTAACTAAAACCTCGACTCTCCCTTTCAATTCTTTAGAATAGTAAGGAAAGAGAAGGAAAAAGTGTATTGAACCTCATAAAAAATCCGGTAGATCCAAGATCAAATTTGGGAAAACAGAAATAAAATTAAAATGTGTATCCAGTCTAGGGCGGGCTCTACGAAATCATAGCATAGAAAAAAGATACTTAAATGAAATATTGGGATTTAGGATAGAAATAATTGATAGTTAGAAAGAAATTGTATTACTTAATTATTATTCTATTTTGTATTACTTAACTTAATATATACTATATTAATACATATTCTATTAATTAGATAATAAATTAATTAGATAAGATAATAAGAAGAATTACAACGAAATGCTTAGAAATGGAATTTATAACTAGTAACTTCTATTGATTTTTTTCTTCTTCTTCGGTTCGGATCGAAAATATAAGACTTAAGTTAAGTCGATACAAAATCTAAAGGAGGTTCATGGCCAAGGGTAAAGATGTCAGAGTCAGAGTTATTTTGGAATGTACCAGTTGTGTCCGAAATAGTGTCAATAAGGAATCGCGGGGCATTTCTAGATATATTACTCAAAAGAATCGCCACAATACACCCAGTCGATTAGAATTGCAAAAATTTTGTCGCTATTGTCATAAGCATACGATTCATGGGGAAATCAAGAAATAGATCGAAGGGAACATCATGTGTTCGATCTTTCCAAAGAACAGGACAGGAAGAGTAAGAACTTAACATATATAATATACATAATATATACAAATCAAACCCGATTTTATGTAGATATTCTTTCATGTGTATAGATATATAGTATATGAATGAAATAATATATGAATCAAAGCCTATTTCGGTTGGATCCGAAATGAATAAATAAATAGAACTTTAGAGATAAGGAATAAACCATGGATAAATCCAAGCAACCTTTTCGTAAATACAAGCGATCCTTTCGTAGGCGTTTGCCCCCAATTGGATCGGGGGATCGAATCGATTATAGAAACATGAGTTTAATTAGTCGATTTATTAGTGAACAAGGAAAAATATTATCTAGACGAGTGAATAGATTGACCTTGAAACAACAACGATTAATTACTATTGCTATAAAACAAGCTCGTATTTTATCTTTGTTACCTTTTCTTAATAATGAGAAACAATTTGAGAGAGCTGAGTCGATCCCAAGAACTACTGGTCCTAGAACCAGAAATAAATAGGCATACTCCTCAATTGACTCAAAAATACAATTGGAACTCAAGCTCAGATTGATGTTTTGTTCGAAAAGGCCTAGAATCCTGATTTGATTCTTGTGTTATAATATAAGAAACAAAAATGGGGGAGAAGAATAAATATTTTTTTTTATTGAAACATGTTCGTTCATTTCTACTACTTATCTTAATTTATTTTTATTCTATATCTTCCCGGAGTTCATTCTCCGGGGAATTCCCTTTCAATCATTCCTGTATATTACTTTTGAATCTCCTTTATTTGATAATTTTATTGGAAATCATGTAAAGACAATTCTTATTTGATATAGCTATTTGCGCAAGTATTTTACGATTAAGAAGCAATTGCTTCTTGTACAGATTGTGTATTAATATACTATAACTATAGAATACCTTATTCTCACGAGTTACTGCGTTTATCCGAGTGATCCACAAACGACGAAAATCCCTCTTTTGTCTGCCTCTATCTCGATGAGAGGAAACCAAAGCTCTCATTTTCTGTTGAGTAATCGTTCGAGTAAGTCTTGAATGAGCCCCTCTAAAGGTTGATGCAAATAAACGAATTTTTGTTCGACGTCTCCGAGCTGTATATCCTCGTTTAACTCTGGTCATTGAATCAGATTAAAGCTTAATGAATAACTAATTGATTTCTCTTCTTTCAGTCATCCTTTTCCCCTTCCCCGGTCGATTAATAACAAAACGGATTATTCCGATATATAAAATATCAATTCCAATGGCTTTTGCTACTATGACCTTCCCAACCACGATTTTGTATTCTATTCCTTCCAGTTATTTCACTGGAAATAAGAAATTAGAACGATACTAAATAAAAAAAAAATAGTGGGTTCCATCGTTTCTATGGTTACCTCTTAAACGGTGAGGTCCTCTCTATACACCGGAGCCTCTTCTTTCATTTAATCAAATGTTATTGTTAACTTGTATAGTTCACACTCTTTGGCTCTACCTATCTACAGTAATAGCTCTTTTCACAAAAAGAGTTATCCATACAGTGACGGCATTTAATTATGAAAGTTGGCTAGGTAGCTGACCCTGTTAGTCCGTTCTTTCAAGAAAAGGAGCATAACCTTTTTGCTTCTTATGATACCATTTCCTCCGCTTAATGGATAACCATTTGCTACCAATGGGGAATTGCTTCTTATTTCAAATCTAGATGATTGGATTTGCACCAATGGAAACCATAAATTCCATATACAATATGGGTATATGATAGATCTTCTCTATCTATCCTATTCATTGGTACCGGTCATTGATACTGAAAAAATTGTCTCATTTGTTCGAACTTATGATCTGAACGAGTCGCACATACACCCTAGTACATGTTCCTCGACGCTGAGGACATCCTCTAAGAGCGGGAGATTTTGTAACATTTCTTATTGGCTGTCTTGTGTTTCTAATAAGTTGTTTAATAGTTGGCATGTCGTATGTATATATATGTATATATAGAATAAAATGGGTTGGTTTAGATCGATCTTAACCTGATGATTGATCATCATGAATTATTTCTATTCAATATCAAATCACAGAAAATTTGAATTATGGTTTGAAATAAAATAGATTTATACGAAATCCCCAGTATTTTCATTTTCGACCGCTACAAGATCAACAATGCCATGAGTTTGGGCTTCTGTTGCTGACATAAAAACATCCCTTTCCATATCCTCGGATACAACCCATAAAGGGTTGCCCGTTCTTTGTACATAAACCTTTGTTAGGGTTTCGCGAAGTTTCAGTAGTTCTTCCGCTTCCAGGATAAATTCCCCTGCTTGTGCCTCATAAAAAGAACTAGCAGGTTGGTGAATCATAACCCTGATGATATTGATATAACATCATGAATGGTTCTTCTATCTCGCATGATTGGGCTAAACTAAAGTAGGGGATAAAAAAAAAATAACAATAAAAAAAATCAAATAGAATTGAATAACCGTACAGGCATCTTTTGTTCATTGCATACGGCTCTGCAATGGAATTGACCCTTTCTTCTCTTCTATTCTAGCGAAGAAAGAAATAGAATCCATCTAATCCAGATCGTTGAATGATCCATTTACCACCCTTCCTTTCATAGAAGTAAAAAAGAATACTATGATGGTTCTGTTACTTTATATATTTATCTCGTCTGTGATTTAGCAATCCCAAAGTTTCTTTTTGATACGATCAAATAAGTCAAAAATGATCTTTTTTTTTTTTCATTTTTGTACTCTTTCTTTCATAGCATAAGTATCAGAAAGAGACTTCTGGTGTGGAAGAAAAATGGTTTGTGACGCTGAAATGTACTCCCGACACATAAGATCAAATCGGAAATAACCTTTATTTCATACTACTATCTCGATACAAAATCTCATGTTATGAAAAAACAATAATGGTTTGTTCATATCGAACCCGAAGTGCCATGCTATTATTACTTATAATTTTCTTTTATAATCAATGTGGCGAAGGCATAGTCTTCTTTTTTTTCAATCAAATAAAAACTCATTGGCGCCAAGCGTGAGGGAATGCTAGACGTTTGGTAATTTCTCCTCCGACCAGAATAAAAGATCCCATTGACGCGGCTAATCCCATGCATATCGTATGCACATCAGGTGACACAAATTGCATAGTATCATAAATGGCTATTCCTGGTATTACCCATCCGCCGGGAGAGTTTATAAACAAATAAAGATCCCTAGTACCATCTTCTATACTGAGATATACCATGAGACCAACAAGTTGATTCGAGATCTCGCTATCAACCTCTTGGCCTAAAAAAAGTAATCTTTCTCGATAAAGTCGGTTGATTAGGACAAAATTGCATCCCTTAGGAACCGTACGTGCACCTTTGGATACATACGGTTCAAAAAAAAATTGTGAAAAAGAAAAAAAAGAATCAATGTGTCGATTCCAGCTTTATTTCTTTTTTTTATGTAACAGGTTTTCTTAATGAAAGGTCTTCTATTAAAAAAAACGAGATGAGTTTAGGCTCCCTTCCCTCTAAAAAAAAAAGAGATTACTGAACTTATTAAACTAACCTATCATTGATGTATTGTTTCATCGATATTAAAATCACGATGTCATTGTCTTGTTCCTGAATGGGTCCTTTCAATTCTTTTAGGTTCATGGTCTACCCCGGGAAAAGATCTGTCCGAATTCTATTTGCACATATAGGACAAATGGTCTCAGTACCATTTTTTTGTTATGACTTCCTTTTTTTTTGTCTTGCTTTCCCAAAACTATTTGATGTATTCATCATACTATTCCGTTGGTCGGCAATTTGGGATCACTACTATCACTACTATAGTAATAGTAGGTATAAAGTAATAGTAGGTATAAGAATCATTTATGATACAAGTGGTAATCATACATATATTATATTAACAATTTGTTATCGATTTGGTATTTTCTGAACGGAGCCTGGATACTTTATTTTATCAGTCCAAGTAAACCATAAATTCTTCTAAATTGATAATATTGATCCCCAATATAAAATAAATTGATCTAATTGCACTTCACGCTCCGAATGATTGATTGATGCCTCACTCAATACAATATCTCTTGGGCGAAACAGAGGATATCTCGATCAGGGGAGAGAACGGGTAAATCCCATATGACCCAATATGTCTGACAAGTCGCACTATATGTCAACCCAAACCGCATCTTCCTCTCCAGGACTCCGAAAAGGTACTTTTGGAACACCAATGGGCATTAAATTAAAGAAAAAAATTTAGTACTATACTTCACTTTAATATGGAAACGTAACAATCAATGGTTTATTGTCTTCATCCCTTTTTTCTCTTTATTCTATTTGATACATAGATTGGAAAGTTTATAGAGTAAGACAGAATGAATAAAGAAAAAATTTGAACGAAGAAATCGATCGTTCGAATGATAAACAAGTATCTATCCATTCGTTCCCCAAAAATGGGACCAATCCTCCCATTGCGTATTGGTACTTATCGGGTATAGAATAGATCTGCTTCTCTTTGTTCTTACGAACAAAATTGTTCCGTTATTTTCACGTTATTTTCAATGGAATGGAATAAATATTAATCCTTTCCGATACGGAATCTACTGAAAAGGTTAGGTACATGGTTAGTATATATAGTCTTTTCCAATGCGATAAAATAAAGTGGCATAGTGTCTATTTTTCTTTGATAAAGAGGTATTTCCATGGGTTTACCTTGGTATCGTGTTCATACTGTCGTATTGAATGATCCCGGTCGATTGCTTTCTGTTCATATAATGCATACAGCTCTAGTTTCTGGTTGGGCTGGTTCGATGGCTTTATATGAATTAGCGGTTTTTGATCCCTCTGATCCCGTTCTTGATCCGATGTGGAGACAAGGTATGTTCGTTATACCCTTCATGACTCGTTTAGGAATAACCAATTCGTGGGGCGGTTGGAGTATTTCAGGAGGAACTATAACAAATCCGGGTATTTGGAGTTATGAAGGTGTGGCAGGGGCACACATAGTGTTTTCCGGTTTGTGCTTCTTGGCAGCTATCTGGCATTGGGTATATTGGGACCTAGAAATATTCTGTGATGAACGTACGGGAAAACCTTCTTTGGATTTGCCCAAGATCTTTGGAATTCATTTATTTCTCTCAGGGGTAGCTTGCTTTGGCTTTGGCGCATTTCATGTAACAGGTTTGTATGGTCCTGGAATATGGGTGTCCGATCCTTATGGACTAACTGGAAAAGTACAATCTGTAAATCCAGCGTGGGGCGCGGAAGGTTTTGATCCTTTTGTTCCGGGAGGAATAGCCTCTCATCATATTGCAGCGGGTACATTGGGCATATTAGCAGGCCTATTCCATCTTAGTGTTCGTCCGCCTCAACGTCTATACAAAGGATTACGTATGGGCAATATTGAAACTGTACTTTCCAGTAGTATCGCTGCTGTTTTTTTTGCAGCTTTTGTTGTTGCTGGAACTATGTGGTATGGTTCAGCAACTACCCCAATCGAATTATTTGGTCCTACTCGTTATCAGTGGGATCAGGGATACTTTCAGCAAGAAATATATCGAAGAGTTAGTGCCGGGCTAGCCGAAAATCTTAGTTTATCGGAAGCTTGGTCTAAAATTCCCGAAAAATTAGCTTTTTATGATTATATTGGTAATAATCCGGCAAAGGGGGGATTATTCAGAGCAGGCTCAATGGACAATGGGGATGGAATTGCTGTTGGATGGTTAGGACACCCCGTCTTTAGAGATAAAGAAGGGCGCGAGCTTTTTGTACGTCGTATGCCTACTTTTTTTGAAACATTTCCGGTAGTTTTGGTAGATGAAGACGGAATTGTGAGAGCTGATGTTCCTTTTAGAAGGGCAGAATCAAAGTATAGTGTTGAACAAGTAGGTGTTACTGTTGAGTTCTATGGTGGCGAACTTAATGGAGTAAGTTATTCTGATCCTGCTACTGTGAAAAAATATGCTAGACGTGCCCAATTAGGTGAAATTTTTGAATTAGATCGGGCTACTTTGAAATCCGATGGTGTTTTTCGTAGCAGTCCAAGGGGTTGGTTCACTTTTGGGCATGCTACGTTTGCTTTGCTCTTCTTTTTCGGACACATTTGGCATGGCGCTAGAACCTTGTTCAGAGATGTTTTTGCTGGTATTGATCCAGATTTGGATGCTCAAGTGGAATTTGGAGCATTCCAAAAACTTGGAGATCCAACTACAAGGAGACAAGTAGTCTGATACGACATTGTTGTGGTATCTTTCGCCTCTATTTTTTTTTTTATTTGACATTGGGTATCAGAGAAATCTTGACTTGAATCACCTTTCTTTGACTTTTTTTCTTTCTTTATATGATATGATAAATGATCCCAAATGAATAGGTGTGGAAGCTATAATTGTAAACCACGATCGAATCCATGGAAGCATTGGTTTATACATTCCTTTTAGTCTCGACTTTAGGGATAATTTTTTTCGCTATCTTTTTTCGAGAACCACCTAAGGTTCCGACTAAAAAAATGAAATAACCTTTCGAAATAATTTAATTGAAGTAATGAGCCTCCCATATTGGGAGGCTCATTACTTCAACTAGTCCCCGTGTTCTTCGAATGGATCTCTTAGTTGTTGAGAGGGTTGCCCAAAAGCGGTATATAAGGCGTACCCAGTAAAGCTTACAAGTAAACCGGATATGGAGATGGCGACTAGGGTTGCTGTTTCCATTTTTAGATAATTTCAAGATCACAATGGATCTACGATAAGATCGTTTATTTACAACTACAACGGAATAGTATACAAAGTCAACAGATCTCAACCAATCATTAAATAGGATTTATGGCTACACAAACCGTTGAGGATAGTTCTAGATCTGGGCCAAGACGAACTACTGTAGGGGATTTATTGAAACCATTGAATTCGGAATATGGTAAAGTAGCTCCGGGATGGGGGACTACACCACTTATGGGGGTCGCAATGGCTCTATTTGCGATATTCCTATCTATTATTTTGGAAATTTATAATTCTTCCGTTTTACTGGATGGAATTTCAATGAGTTAGGTTTATAAGAACTATGAAGTCCTAGTCTTTCAATCAAAGAAAAAATTACTTTAGACTTGGATTTCTAGACCATTCTATTCTGGTAGTTCGACCGTGGAATTTTTTTGTTTCGGTATTTCCGGAATATGAGTGTGTGACTTGTTATAATTGATCCTATTGATAATACATAGAATGGACCTGTTATCTCTATCAAGATGATTCTACCTCGTCGGATATTTATTCTAGTATCTGGAGCACGGAATATATAGAATAGATCAAGAAAAGAAATATTTGAACTATGATTCATACCTACTATTTATTCAGACCTCGCAACCGGACTCAAAAAAAATTCAAATAGGTATTTCCTAAATCAAACGAATTTTATTCCTTCAGATTTATTTTGACCGAAGGATAACTCTTTCTCTAGATTTTGTTGAGTCATTACATCCATTCATTCAATAAGTGATCATCAAAGGTTCTTACTCAGAGAACCTTTGAGTTTAGCTTGAGGCTAAATCATCGTGGTTCTAGTATGAATCTGAGGTTTCAATTGATTCATAGGGTCTCAACAAGAGAATTCCTATCAATAGTAAAACAAGAGTAAATCCGCAGTACGCACAAAAAAAAAAAAAAACAATAAATCAAATAACAAATAAAAAATAGGGAAGAGAAGATTCAAGAGGCCTGTAACGATCAACATAAAGAAAGACAGATGAGCCAACTTGATATTTTTTGGCATTATCATCACAAAGAAGAGATTCCGGATTTTTGTTACTTCGTATCTTCGAGGCAAATCGAATCAAGTGGTTAATGAAGTTTTTCATTTTCTATTATATATCCGTTGAAATCAGTATTTGTGTGTTTCCGCTTGAGCCGTACGAGATGAAATTCTCATATACGGTTCTCAGAGGGGGAGTTCCATTGGGTTACCTATCTCAATAAAGTATACGATTGGTTTGAGGAACGTCTTGAGATTCAGGCGATTGCAGATGATATAACTAGTAAATATGTTCCTCCTCATGTCAACATATTTTATTGTTTAGGGGGGATCACACTTACTTGTTTTCTAGTACAAGTAGCTACGGGTTTTGCTATGACTTTTTACTATCGTCCAACCGTTACAGAGGCTTT